ATAATCCAATTTTTCAATGTATAATTTACTTTTGGATAAAATCACGAGAATTTATATTCTTCCTCAAATATATCATCGAGAGGGGAAGGATGAAATCCTTTTAAGAAATAAAGTTTTTGATCGGAATCAAATCGAACCTTAACTATTTAAGTAATAGAACGAATCACACTTTTACCACTAAACTATACCCGCTACACTGTACAATGTCATTATTGTACATGAAAGGTCCATTTGTCGAACAAGAAAATTGGGCGTCATAAAGATAGGATCTGAACAGAATCATGAAAAGAAAATGAGAGCGTTGATGTCTTTCGTCGGGCAGACTTGATGAGATAGGGGAACAATTAAATAACAAGTTTTATCTTTTTTTTTGTTTTTGACGAGGGAGTTGTTTATTGACAGGCACGACCTGAAGGAATCATTGAAATCTGACCATAAAAACGAATTGTGCAAGAATCCATAGCTCCTTTTTCTTTTTCAACTTCCCCGTTCTTTATTCTTTCAAGCAAATAAAAAAAGGGGGGGATTTGATTCTTATCTTTTTTCGAAACCATTTCCTTATCTATTCACTCAACTGCTAGACTCAGGCCAATCGGATCTAGTAAAAAAGTAAAAAATGGAATCTTTTTGTGTATTTAAGTGTTAAACTAAAGCTTGTTCCTTGAAGAAATAAATAGGGTATAAAATAAAATGGATGGGGTAGAATATATTCTAAGAATATACATATGTATATGGTGTTTTTTCTTTTTTTCCAGTTGTTCTTAATTCCCATAATCCCATAACAAGCATTTTTTTTGAAATCAGATAAATCAAATCATTTGATCTATGATTCATTGGAACAAAAAAAGGACCCGGCTAGGTATTGACCAGGCCAGGCCGAGGGAATAATAAAAGAAAGGACTTGAAATCTGAAATCAAAGAGATATTCCTTATCCTTACTCTTTATTCTTTTTTCTATTGAAGAGATTCCTTTTGAGCCCTTATGTTATCAAAATGGAATTGGAATTGCTGAGAAAATTTGTAAATAAATTTTCTATAGATCTTAAGATCTTATCTGTAACAATAAATAAATTATTTATATTTATATAAATTAAATATAAATATAATATAAAATATATTAAAAAAAATGAAATGAAATTAATAATTATTAATATTGAAATTAATAATGATGATAATATATGATAATAATATATGTATGATAATAGTTAATAGTATTTGAAAAACTTTTATTTTTATTAAGTATTAATCTTTACTTCATGTGTAACTGTAACACAGTAAGTTGAATTCTTTTTCGATTATTCAATATTCAATTAGGAGAGATGGCTGAGTGGACGAAAGCGGCGGATTGCTAATCCGTTGTACGAGTTTTTCGTACCGAGGGTTCGAATCCCTCTCTTTCCGTTTTCTTTAATGACTTGAGATTTTTCTTTCGAATTCGAAAGAAAAATCTCAAGCTCTTTTTATCATAATTAAATGTGTTCATGGTTATGGTTAAATGTAAATGTGTCGAATAGATAAAATCATAAGAAAATTAATAAATCAAGCAAGGAAACCGAGAAAGAGAACCCCCCTTTTTTCTTTTATTCGTCGCGTCCAGGATTACGCCCTGGATCATTAGATAGGAATCCGAAGATGAAGAGCGAAACAAAAAATATCACTACTGTATAAACGAAGAGTTTGAGAGTAAGCATTACAATCTCCAAGATCTTTTTTGGGGAAAAGGGGGAATAGATTCTCTATTTTTATACCACATATCCTATTTTGAAACCAAGAAATCAAGTAGTTTCTATAAAAGAAAGGAATTTGCAGAAATTCAGCTGTAATAAGATTCTTTCGTTACCAAAATTCTCTTTCATACATACCCACACACAATTAGATAAAGGTATTGTGGGGACCCTAATAGGTCCTTGTTTACTGGAAGTAGAAGATAAGAATGCGGAAATGAGGTGATCCAGGCTTATTGCTGCTATCCACCAGTTTCAATGTTTCAATTGAGGATTCATAATAGAATGTAAGACTTATCTAATCTTATCTTATCCGTTGTTATAATTTTTTATCGAATAAATCATGAATGCTTGTAGGACTAAAGGGATCTCATCGGAAACTTACAGCAGCTTGCCAAACAAAGGCTAGGAGAAAAAAAAACACAGGTATGACTGGCATAACATCTACGATTGGATTGAAAAAAGCGTAAGCCTCGGGCAATTTGGCAAAGAAAAAACTACTCGAGTGAGGGGTAGAATGAAAACAGATCAAAGCAAAGATATTAAGCATAACAAGCATTTCGTTCTTGGAAATAATTGCATTTTGATTGAGTTATTAATAAGTTATTAATATAAGATAAGGATAAGGAAAAAATGAAAAAATAAGATAAATTTGAAAATCCTTCTTTTTTTTAAACTCGCCCAATCAAAAATCCTTCTATTCTCATTTGAGAATTGAGGGAATGATACTTTCCTATAATATCTTAATTGAATTATATGTAATGATCAATAAATTCAGTTTATTTCTACATCTACGTGTATCAAATCCTAGCAACAATCTAATCTATTCTATGGATATTTAGATATTTGGACTGGAATTGACGAACAACCAAGATCGATATTAATGTTTATTAGTGTCGAATAAAAATCAAAATGGGGCGTGGCCAAGTGGTAAGGCATCGGGTTTTGATCCCGCTACTCGGAGGTTCGAATCCTTCCGTCCCAGAGCAGACCAATTCAATCAGAATAAGGGTTGTTTTCTTTAACAATCTTATCTTTAAGAACGAGTTGCTGGATACAATGTGATCCGTCTTTCTGATTTCTAACGATTTCTCTCTGAATCATTTCTTTCTCACAAACTAAACGGAGTTCAAATAAGACACGGATGTAACCGAATCTAATCCATTTGCGATTCCGGTAGGATCGGAACTATAGATCACAATAATTTAACTCAAAGAAAAAGAAAAGAAAATCGGATGAGCGATTCATTCTATGCTTGTCTCGCTCATATTGAAGTTATTTACTTAGAGAAACTGCAATCCGAGAACTTCACATCCCATATCTATTTGATATGGGATGTGAAGTTCTCTTTCAAATTCAAAATGCGAAAGAAAGGCTGCTACATTCCTATAGGAATAGGGCATGTCGCCTAATTACTCATTTTCTAAAGATCCTGAATACTAAAAAAGAGGAGTTCTTGGTCCTAATTGAATTCTATCACTGAGATTAAGGTTTCTAAAAACTAATTTGGGTTGGGTAAAAGAAAAATAAGAATAAGACGTGATCAGGACGCTTTGGCTTTGTATCTAGACTATTTTGCCAAGGATCTTATAAGCAGATCCCTTTTTTTTTATGTTTTGGAATACTCAGAGAATTCATAAATAGATAGAGTTAAAGTCAATTAGTAATTAATTTCAACTAAAGTATCAATTCAAATGGTTGTGTCTATCCGGATCTCATAAACAAAGAGTCAAGGTCAATATGTAACAGATGTATTTTCTTTGGATCTAACCTAACTTTGTATTTCTATTTCGTGTCTAGTTCTAATAAATATTCAATGAATAATTGTAATCGAACGTTTTGGTTTTGGTAAAAAAGATCTGCGATCCCTTAAATACCCGCGATTGCCCCTACTAACAATTGTTCGGTTTATTTGATCGATACCGAAAACTCATATTCTTCCGATCCTGATTTGATAAAATCAGATGAAAGAAAAAGAATAACAACTTAAACTTTACTTTTACCTTAATCGGCCCTTTCTATCCAACAAAAAAAATGAATACGATAAAATATGGGTTAAATTTCATTCTTGCTGAGATTTCTCCAGATAAATGCATATGCATCCAAATAGAAATATAATATAAATAGAAATAAATAAATATAAAAAAAGTATGGATTAGTATACTATTGATTAAGCCAATGACTATTCATGATTCCGTATTGAATCAATTTCATACCGGTTCCAAATTAGAGGAATGTTATGGTAAAACTTCGTTTGAAACGATGTGGTAGAAAGCAACGTGTGACTTGAAGGACATGATCGATTGTGGATTCTTACATCCACCATTTTCTAAAGGAATAATGATGCTCTTGGCTCGACATAGTTTGTTCTGTTCCATTAGAACCCCTACCTTGTTGGGTTGTAAATAGGACATGATGGAGCTCGAGCAGAAAGTATTTATTTATTCCCCAGGGGCAAGGATCTAGGGTTAGTATCAATCAATAAGTTGTAAAAACTTCGTAAGCATATCTTTGATATAGAAATCGAAAGGATCGAATTTGAACAAGTTTCAACAAATCCAAAAGGAAAATTTGTTGGAATTGATAAAAGCTTTTCGACCAAAAACGTATCACGCGCGAATCAATCGTTCCTATGATTTGATTCTTGGATAGAAAGAAATCACAAAAGGTATGTTGCTGCCATTTTGAAATGATTAAGGATCGCCGAAGTAATGCCTAAACCCAATGATTCAAAGTAACGATAAAGGATCCATGAACAAGAAAACACCATTCATTTTCAATGGTCTCAACAATACAATTGGATCAAAAAGAGGAATCAAAATAGATCCAAAACGAGACAAAGAAGGGGGTTTAGAGACGGCTCAATAAATGAAATGCCTAAGCATTTTCTTTTCAGCTCTTTGAAAATTATCCAACTTGAGTTATGAGTACGAATGATTTTTCTTTTTTTCTTTTTCGGGAAGGAAGAATAAAAAAATGACTCAAAGCGTAGTCGAAGTGATTTGATGATTTTATGGATCTATTTGACACTAAAATACATAAATTGAATCATTCTTTCTCGAGCCGTACGAGGGGAAAACCTCCTATACGGTTCTAGGGGGGGCATTGTTCATCTATATCTATCCCAATGAGCCATCTATCGAATCGTTGCAATGGATGTTCGATCCGGAAGAGAAGGAAGAGATTTTAGGAAAGTAGGTTTTTACGACCCGATAAAGAATCAAACTTATTTAAATGTTCCCCTTATTCTATATTTACTCGAAAAAGGTGCTCAACCTACGGGAACTGTTCATGATATTTCAAAGAAGGCAGAAGTTTTTAACGAACTTCGCGTTAATCAAACGAAATTTAATTAATGAAACATAAAATAAATAAATAAAAAAAGGCGTATTATTCTCAATCGGGTGATTTGGGATTCCACCAACAAAGCAACAAACAGGGTCGAGCTTGCTTATTGTACCTTTATTAATATTGAATTATTGAATAAACCCGAGATTTTTTCCAATTTCTTCCTTATTTATTCTTTATTCCAATCCACATTTTTTAATTCTATTTATATAGATTATATATGTAGTGCCAACCCAACACAAGTCTTTATATATATATTTTATAAATGAAATTCAATTGCTTTTTGTTTTTTCAATTATATTCTTTTCTCAATATTCAGATTGACAATAGTGTATCGAAGAAATATAATTGGATCGGGGATAAATAGATCTATTTATCCCCGTCTCATATTCATAAGTTTAGTTTTTTATTTTACATGATTATATCATTCAAATGATGGATTCGTTGGATTCACTATGAGACAACAAGTATCTTCTGAATGAAAAAGAATTTGATAAAAAAGGGTGGTCTATAAATTTTTCTATTTAGTTATAGCATTTTTTTTTCAGCCGATGTTTTCCTAATTTATGTTTGTAATCCATCATAAAATGTTTTTTTTTTGCTAGTTCATAGTTCAATGTTTTGATGGGGTCGTGCAATGTAATTTTTTTTTTTTTTTTTATTCCGATCGTATCTACACACTATAATTCTTCGGGTTGCTAACTCAACGGTAGAGTACTCGGCTTTTAAGTGCGGCTAGGATCTTTTACACATTTGGATGAAGCAAGGGATTCGTCCATACTATTGGTAAAGTTTGTAAGACCACGACTGATTCTGATAAGGTAATGAATGGAAAAAACAGCATGTCGTATCAATGGAGAACTCTGAGAATACTTCATCCTTACGGGATTGGTATAAAATTTTGTTTGAATTTTAGTAACGGGACAAAATGAAATCAATTCAAAGTTGGGTCGAGTGAATAAATGGATAGAGCTCGATGGCTCCAATTATAGGGAAACAAAAAGTAACGAGCTTATGTTCTTAATTCGAATGGTTACCCGATCTAATTAGACGTTAAAAATATATTAGTGCCCGACGCGGGAAAGGGTTCTCCCACGAGTGGATTATCCATTATTTTTAATAGATCCTAATTATTCTCCATTATAGAGTGGAGACGAATGTGTAGAAGAAACGGTATATTGATAAAGATAATTTATTCCAAAATCAAAAGAGCGATCGGGTTGCAAAAATAAAGGATTTCTAATCCTCTCGGTATCCTAAATGTATCCTAAATGAAGACAAAGCCAGTTTGCTGGAAAAGAGAGGATAGAGGGTCCGTTGATTAGCCTACTTGTCTCCGAGGTCTTTATTCTTTTCTTACTATTCTTACTATACGCCTTGTTTTGACTGTATCGCACTATGTATCATTTGAAAACCCAAGAAATACCCGTCCTTTGATTCAAACCTCATTTCAAATGGCGGAATTACAAGAATATTTCAAAATAGATAGATCTCGGCAACAAGACTTCCTATATCCACTTTTCTTTCAGGAGTCTATTTATACACTTGCTCACGATCATGGTTTAAATAGATCGATTCTTTACGAATCTACGGAAAATTTAGGTTATGACAATAAATCCAGTTTACTAATTGTGAAACGTTTCATTAATCGAATGTATCAACAGAATCATTTCACTATTTCGGCTAATAGTAATAGTTCTAAACAAAATCAATTTCTTTGGCACAACAAAAATTTAGATCTGAAAATGATATCAGAGGGGTTTGCAGTCATTGTGGAAATTCCATTCTCGCTGCGATTAGTATCTTCCCTAGAAGGGAAAAAACTAGTAAAATCCCGTAATTTACGATCAATTCATTCAATATTTTCTTTTTTAGAGGACAAATTATCACATTTAAATTTTCTGTCAGATATACTAATACCCTACCCCATTCATCCGGAAATCTTAGTGCAAGCCTTTCGCATCTGGGTAAAAGATGCCCCTTCTTTGCATTTATTGCGATTCTTTCTCTACGAGTATCATAATTGGAATAGTCTTATTACTCCAAAGAAATCCATTTCCACCTTTTCCAAAGAGAATCAAAGATTATTCGTGTTCCTATATAATTTTCATGTATATAAATGCGAATCCATATTTGTTTTTCTCTGTCAAAAATCTTCTCATTTACGATCAATGTCTTTTGGAGCCCTTCTTGAGCGAACACATTTCTATGGAAAAAGAGAATATCTTGTAGTACTTTTTCGTAATGATTTTCAAACCACCCTATGCTTGGCCAAGGATCCTTTCATACATTATGTCAGATATCAAGCCAAATCTTTTCTGGTATCAAGGGGGACTCCTCTTATGATGAATAAATGGAAATATTACCTTGTTAATTTCTGGCAATCTTATTTTTTTTTATGGTCTCAGCCGGGCAGGATCCATATAAA